ACTCATAATTGAATTCAAATTGAAAAATTTTATTATAATAATTAGAATATAATAATATATATATTCCCATTTTTATTAAATTAAGATTTCTAAATAAATGTATATTAAATTCTAAATTTAAAATTTTTTGATTGATAAAAAAAGATAAATGTATTATTCTAATTGTTAGGATTGGAATGTAATAAATATAAAATTCTAAATCGGTATAGGAATCTTTATCTTATTTCTATACTCTATTTACTTCAATATAGGTTTGAAATCGATTTATATTTTCTATTTTTTATGATTTATAAATAGTTAATAGCTAAGATCTAGTTTTTTGAATTATTATGCATGTAAAGTTTATCTTATGTGAGCCCGCTTAGCTCAGAGGTTAGAGCATCGCATTTGTAATGCGATGGTCATCGGTTCGACTCCGATAGCCGGCTTTTCTCTATTTGTTCTATTTTTTATACGATTCTGTTTCTTGGAAATGAAAGAATAAAGACACCTTTCCTTTTTCAAAAGGTCGACGCTTTCTTATGTCTCGGCAGAACAACTCAACGGATCCTTTTTCGTATTTTTCTTTTCGATGGTTTTATATATATATTGGTTTGTATATTATTCGATTGGTTATTTTGTATTTTTATTACTTCATTTTTATTCTATTAAGAAAATGGAATTCTATGTTTTTGCTTTCTTTCTATTCTATTTTTAATTTCTATTCTAGGGAATAGAATCGAAAGAAATATACAACAAAACTTCAAAACTAAATAGTAACTGAACTAAGAATAAAAAAATATATACAATAAATCAAAATGAAATTAATGTATATTAATGTATATATATATACTAAAATACAATTACAAAAATGATAAAAATTGAAAGACTCAAATATGAAAATAAAATTCATAAATGAAATTGAAAATACAAGAATAAAATAATGAATAATGCATTTTAATACAAAAACAAGGAGGAACTTCGGATACGTATATCTTTAATCTCACTTTTCCGTCTAGTGCCATTAGTCGTTCTAGTCCAATCAAGAGAATACTTCAGGGGATTTCGTTCAGTTTTAATATAAAAATGAAATATCAATCAATCAATAACAATAAATAAGGAGTTTTTATGTCGCGTTACCGGGGGCCTCGTTTCAAAAAAATACGACGTCTGGGGGTTTTACCAGGACTGACTAATAAAAAGCCTAGAGATCTTAGAAACCCATCACGTTCCGGGAAAAGATCTCAATATCGTATTCGTCTAGAAGAAAAACAAAAATTACGTTTTCATTATGGTATTACAGAACGACAATTACTTAAATACTTCCGTATCGCGAGAAAAGCCAAAGGGTCAACAGGTCAGGTTTTACTCCAATTACTTGAAATGCGTTTGGACAACATCCTTTTTCGATTGGGTATGGCGCCGACTATTCCTGGAGCCCGCCAATTGGTTAATCATAGACATATTTTAGTTAATGGTCGTATAGTAGATATACCAAGTTATCGTTGCAAACCCACCGACATTGTTATGGCGAGGGATAAGCAAAAATCAAAAGCTCTCGTTCAAAATTATCTGGATTCATCCCACAGTGAGGAATTGCCAAAACATTTAACTCTTCACCCATTCCCATATAAAGGAGTAGTCAATCAAATAATAGATAATAAGTGGGTCGGTTTGAAAATAAATGAATTGCTGGTCGTAGAATATTATTCCCGTCAGACTTAAGCCTACCTTAAATAAAAGGGTTTAGAAAAGGTTTCGGAAAAATGAGCCTCCTTTCCCCAAACTAAATGGATTTAAGATTAAGGTAAGGGTTTTGATTCGGATTTTTCCCACTCATGTATCGTAGATCGACAGAGATTTTTTTATTTCTTGTCGACCTTATTCCATTATTTTACATATCGCAGTAATTTAATTAGAAATCGAAAATATATATATCTAGAATCTAGAAGATATATAAAGATAGAAAGAAGGATATACCTCTTGGTTAATTTGTTACGGTCGGCGCTGTTGTTGAGTTGGGTGAAGGTACGGAAAGAGAGGGATTCGAACCCTCGGTAAACAAAAGTCTACATAGCAGTTCCAATGCTACGCCTTGAACCACTCGGCCACCTCTCCTACACAACAATTATGACCCAGGAACCGAACGAATAGCGAGTTATTCCTATTTTTTGGGGGGGGCTTGGCTAGGTAAGGCACAACCAACCAATTCTAACTAAAAAAAGATCCCATTTTTGGTCAAGATCTTTTCAAGGCTCGGGTATTCAAATAAAAAAGTTTTTTCTTGGGAAAATTTAAAAGAGATATTTTTCATATTTGCGAAGATGCCGTTTCCGCCCTTGTCTGATATCTGATATGATATTTATACGAGATTAAATCAATGAATTGGAAGGAATCAACGGATTGATGGGTTTATGTTTTTTAGACTATGATTAATGGATACCTTTCGATTATGATTCCATTTAAACGACGATTCCATAAAACTTAGAAAATGAATTTATTTTGAAGTTTTCACCAAAAAGGTGATTATTTCATAGATCTTTTACAAATACATGACTCATCCTGGGGCTATTTGGTTGTATAGTGTCTACTCATTATGCACATAACACAAACAAAATAGACGGTTATTCCATTTAGATTATAGAAGAGTTATTCGCTTATTTCCCCCCTCTTTGGATCCTAATCCAACCAAAGTGAATCGATAGGAAAAATGACTTGATTCTTCAGCTTCGATGAAATAGGACTAGTTCGGCCGTTCGTATACTATAGGATAACTTCGAATTGTCTCCAAATATTTTTTTCTTCCTACAAAAAGGAGCAATTTGAGTCTTTTAATATGAGTCGTAGTAGAGGGTTCACATCTTTACATTTTATTTGTTGATATTGAATTTCTGTTTTTTTTTACTGAATCTTTTTTATGCTATTTCGTATTTTACAATTCCTTTCTTTGTAGGGTCATTTTCCCCCTAGAGGGGGAATGAAAAGAATTTTAGAATGGATTGGTACCTATGCCTAGATCACGGATAAATGGAAATTTTATTGATAAGACCTTTTCGGTTGTGGCCAATATTTTATTACGAATAATTCCAACAACTTCGGGCGAAAAGGAGGCATTTACCTATTACAGAGATGGTGTGATTTGATTCTTTTTTTTACCCCAGTCTTATTCTTATTATTCTTTCTCATAAGAATAAAAAATCATTTTTTTGATAGATTGTTGAAAAAAATCTACGCTTCTTGAAGGTGAAGTTTATAAATAGAACAATTCCTTCTGTCGTGTATCCTCGATTAATGCAGCCTCATATGCTTCCACTAGCCGTTTTAGTATTGAGCGAAAGGTTACACCTGTTGGTTCTGTATTCCGGGCCAACCCCACTCTACTAGTTCTAATAGGCAGCATTGGTGAAAAGCACTACACCTAGAAATCAACAAGACTAAAGCTTTGTTAAAAATGACTTACCCCCCCTCTACGGGTTGGGACTTAAAAGAATGGTTGGGCCAACAAATATCCATCTCGTTCGTACCTTGGATACCCATATAACCATCAAAGACTGTTGAAGTGACTAATTCCTGGAAATTAGGGGGCGTTGAGGACAAAGAAATTGTTGGAGTTACCATTTCTATCTAGTACCAACAAGGTTGATGTTAACAAAAGCTCCCACGCAGGAAGGTTGGCTAGAAATTTCGTGCAAAAACACTAGCCCCGCTCAATTCATAATGAGAATAATAGATACATGGAATCAAAAACGATAAAAATATTCTCAGTATGCATATTAAGGGAGGAGCCGTATGATATGAAAATATCACGTACGGTTCTGGAACGGAGATTCGTTTATCTTTTAATCGAATGACGACCGTAACGGATGTCAGCCCAATCCGAAGGAAATTATGCAGAAGCTTTACAGAATTATTATGAAGCTATGCGACTAGAAATTGATCCCTACGATCGAAGTTATATACTCTATAACATAGGCCTTATTCACACAAGTAATGGGGATCATACGAAAGCCTTAGAATATTATTTTAGGGCACTAGAACGAAACCCATTCTTACCACAAGCGTTTAATAATATGGCTGTGATCTGTCATTACCGGGGAGAGCAGGCCATTCGACAGGGAGATTCGGAAATTGCGGAGGCTTGGTTCGATCAAGCCGCTGAGTATTGGAAACAAGCGATAGCGCTTACTCCGGGTAATTATATTGAAGCACATAATTGGTTGAAGATCACGAGGCGTTTCGAATAAAAAATGTCCAATTTGTGATATTCTATTTGTTAAATTGAATGTTCTATCTATGAGTTAAATAAAATAAGGATCGGAAGAACCAATCAAAGAATGGAATTCTATCCCTTCTAAGAGTGTTTGTCGGGTATTTCGTACGGTTAAAGAATAAACAAATAGAGTACAGACTAGATTTCTTTCTTTTAGATTACTAGCTATTAATACTAAAAAAAAGAAAAACTTTGACTTGAATTTGAATGATTTATTTCTATTTTCTTTATATATAAAGAAAATAGAAATAAATCAAAAATACCCTCCAATAACTATATAGTAATACGAATTATTAGAATCTCTGTAAAACATTAAATTAAGTAGTTCCGCCTAAGACCTTATAATTTAGATAGGAGTAACAAAAAGAGCGTTTTTTACATCAATACAAAGTCCAGAAAGGTTTTATAATAATAAAAGGGTCCGTTGAGCGCCTCGCGGCTATGTCATAATAGATCCGAACACTTGCCTTAGATCGACTTCCCGATCATACTTGTTCTAGTGAAGAACTAAAGAAACTAGAGAGATGGGAAATAGAAGATAAATAAAAAATAAACTCATTTGAAATATCTCTCAGAGGTTCATTAATTACTTGACGCTTGGCAGGTCTCTTTGTATGTCGTGTCCGGAAAGAGGAGGACTCAATGATTATTCGTTCGCCGGAACCAGAAGTCAAAATTTTGGTAGATAGGGACCCCATAAAAACCTCATTTGAGGAATGGGCCAGACCGGGTCATTTTTCAAGGACAATAG